CAAGGAAAAACACTTTGATCTCCTATCAAAAAAACCCCCAACTCTCCCTTTGGTGCTTCGATTCTCACATAAAGTTCTTGTTTCGACAATTCAAAAGTGGGCGAAGGCTTTTTACTAAGGAATCGATATTCAAAATTATTCCATTGGGGATCCCTTACTCTATCGAAGCATCGGCTTTCAAAATTCTCATAGGGCCCTCCTGGAATTCCCTCCAAAGCCTGTTGAATAATTTTTATAGATTCCGTCATTTCACTGATTCGTACTAAATAACGAGCTAATGAATCTCCTTCTTTTTGCCATTTGACTTCCCAATTAAATTCGTCGTAACACTCATAATGATCAACTTTACGAAGATCCCATTGTATTCCGGAAGCTCGGAGCATTGGTCCTGATAAACCCCAATTTATTGCCTCCTCTTCACTAATAATCCCTACTCCCTCAACTCGTTCTAAAAAAATGGGATTTCGTGTAATAAGTTTTTGATATTCAGCAACCCCGGTTAGAAAATAATCACAGAAATCTAAACATTTATCTATCCAACCATGAGGTAGATCAACAGCAACTCCTCCGATACGAAAATAATTATGCATCATTCTCATACCAGTGGCAGCTTCGAATAGATCATATACTAATTCTCTTTCTTTGAAAATATAGAAGAAAGGGGTCTGTGCCCCAATATCGGCCATAAAAGGTCCAAGCCATAATAAATGAGAAGCTATACGACTCAACTCCAACATAATTACTCTGATATAGCTGGCTCTTTTCGGTACTTGAATATTTCCTAACTGCTCTGGTGCATTTATGGTTATTGCTTCTGTGAACATAGTAGCTAAATAATCCCAACGTGTTACATAAGGCAGATATTGTATAATTGTTCGGTTTTCCGCAATTTTTTCCATTCCTCTGTGTAAATAACCCAGTACTGGTTCACAGTCAATAACATCTTCACCATCTAGAGTAATGATGAGTCGAAGAACACCATGCATTGATGGGTGCTGAGGACCCATATTTACTATCATGAGGTCTTTTCTTGTAGCTGGTATATTCATAGGTTTTTCCCCGATTCATTCTTCCATGAATTGCCGAAAATCATCAAAATTCAAGATCTAATAAATCAAATAATTTAAAGTTATTTAAATTCGTGAGTTTTTGGCTCGCGAATCTCCAACCGACCAATTAATTCTTTATAACGTATTCTATTTTTCTTTGACAAATAAACTAGTAATCGTTGACGTTTTCCCAGAATTTTACGTAGACCTCTCTGAGATAAATAGTCTTTTCTGTGCAATTCCAAATGTGAAGTAAGTCGTCGTATCTTATTGGTAAAAGTTAATACTTGAAATTCAACAGATCCCGGGTTTTCTTCTTTTTTTTCTTGGAAAAAAATTGAAATGAATGCCTTTTTGACCATAAAACTAAAAATTATCCCCCTTTTCTTGTTTAAAGCTATGAATTGTTAATTTTACTGATCAGAAATAATAAATAATACTAATGCCAAACATTTATTTGAATCGGGTATATAAAATTTAATTATGGGATCCTTATTTTCTCAAATAAAATGAGTCGTTGATTGATTTATAGATCTAATTGATACATCATGTAATGTAAGCCACCACATGTGTGTATCTGTTGGCTTTCCGATATTAGATATGCTACCTGATATATAGCAAAAATTTACCACCATCCATTTTAAAATTGTGGATACATATGTATCCTTACCATACTGAAACTACTGCCAGTAGTGGTATCAAACCAATAGCGATTGATACAAGCTAAATCTTCTAATCGATAAGTGGGCCAAAGAAAAAACTTTACTTTGATTAATTTATTTTTATCTATATCAAGATTTGTGCTTGTATTCAAAAATTTACCACAGTTTTTTAGGTTCTTCCCATCGCAAAGTACGATATTTCTCTCCCGACCGTTCCCTTTTCGTGAATTGAAACAAATTAGACTTCTAAATTCTCTACGACGTCTAGGTGATAAAATATTTTCAGGAACGAGCAAAGCATAATGATTTTTGTCTCTAGTTCCGGTTATTTTTTGATGTCTTGCAATGGATTTATCAAAATTCTTTTTATCGACATATATTTTTTCTTGGTATCTTTGATTAATCAGATCCTTTCTCTTATGAACCAATGAAATACTTATGGTTTGATACATAATAAATTTTCCATTATTTTTCACAGACAGACGAACCGGTTCGATAATTAATATCCCACTTTTCGCCAATTGTGTAAGCGTTATATCCTTTTGACCCAGCAATATATCTAGAATCATTTCTCCTCGTTGCATAAAAGATATAGAAATTTCTTTTGGGTTTCTCAGTCTAAGCAGGAGACAATATACCTTAATATTATGGATTACTCTTTGATTAAAAAAATCATTACATCTCAATTGACTAAGCAAATGCAAAGAAGGTTTTCGAAAAAAATCGAGTTCTACTTCTGTATTGCTTGTGTATTGCTTGTTCTTTCTATCTTTTTGTATGCCTGATCCCGCATAATATTCTTCAACAAATTTTTGTTGGTTTGAAAGAAATAATCCACGATTCCTTCGGTTTTGTGCATATGATCCAAGATTCCCTTGGGTTGGAGATTCTTGTTCTGTTTTCGTTCGATTTTCTAATTCAAAAAGAAGTAATTTGATGGGTATGACCCGGGGTTTCATTTTATATGAATTATAAAGTAGCATAAATTCGGGGAAGAACCAAGATGCCAAATTTGCTATGGGATCATTTTGTAGTTCTTCATTCATTCCCATCCAATCAAACCTTTTTTTATTGAAGAGGTTTATTTCTTCATGAAGCGTGAGATAAAAAAGATCTTTCTTATCAATTTTATCAACTTTTTGATCATGATTAGTCTTTTTATTACTGGTGCTATGGATCCAGGTCTCAATATTGAGCTTCTTTCTAAAACAAAAAGAGAGTATTTTCCAATCCAAATATTTTCTATCCGGATTTTTAGCCATATCGATAATAGTATCTTTTACTACACAATTTTGGATAGGGATAATTCCCAGCCCATCAAAAAATTTGTGTTTATCTATGTTGTAATTATAAGAAATCGCTTGATTATTGTTTACTTGGAATGGTGATACATAACTATATGAGTTCTTCTTATCTTCAGAATTAATAGATTTAGATGATAAGAGACCATATTCATAGTGTTTTTTAAAATTTTCTTGTTGATTTGGTAATGTATAATTAGTTGCTTTTTCGTAATGAATTACTTGGTATTTTTCATATGAATATCGTTTGTTTAAATCTTTATTTGGTGTTATCCAACCTTGCTTAATTCTATTGCTCCATTTTTGTGCTACTAATTTAGACCATTGAATCTTAGATAAATGATATTGATCATCAACCCTTAACCAATTTTTCCATTGATTCCTTCTAGAATTAGTAAGTTTTTTCTGTTTTAATTCGGAACGAAATATTCTTTGTGCTACAAAATAACCCTTTAGCTCATTTTTAAGAAAAACAGATGTTCCATAATATTGAAAATATTGAAGGATAGATCTCAAGTTAATAACGTGTGTTTTTGATAATTTGTAAAATACATATGCTTGTGACAAAGAGGATAAATTCTGTGAATTCTTATTAATCTTAATCTGACTAATATTAGAAAGTGCCTTTCTAAAACTAAAGTTAAAAATTTTTTTTTCAATACTTTCTTGATTTGCTTCAATATTAATATTGTAAATGTATTTATCAACGCTTTTTGTTGTTGATTCAAGAAAAACTTGTGTATTTATCCGAGGAATATTACTACTAAAGATACCTATATATATCCTTTGAAAGAAAAATTTTATAAAAAAATGTGATTTGCGAATTAATCTAGTATTTCTTCTTTTTAACATCTGCCAAAAACTTTTTGGGGATTCTAATCTTTTAGCATCATGATTTTTTTTGTTAGAACAAATATTTATTTTGGGGGTTAGATATTTTATTTTCTTGGTTTTTCTAATTTTGACGATTTTAGTTATGATTAGGCTTGTTCGATCAGTTAGGCCTTTTATTTTTTTTTCTGTCAGTGAGGAATTTGTCCAATCGATAGATTGAATTTGACTGGATGATTCATAAATAATACTATTACTGATTATCAAATCTTTTTTAGTTTCACTAAACTCATATACTTCTCCCAATCCAAATAATAGGATTGGTTTTTTTTTTGATAGTTCTTTTATTATTCTTTGTATAAAGAGAATGCTTTTGACAATTCTTTTTTTTATTTCTTTTATTTTTGTTGAGACTATTAGAGAGAAATTTGTTCTTTCGTTTAAACTTCTTAGAACCGGAAAACTATTAGTTTTCCGGTTTATAATAATTTTTCCAAGTTCTTTAAAAATGGGTCCAAAAAAGGAGGGTCTCCTTCGGGAAGAGCAAAACGGTAGTTCAGCTTCCTTCCCCCAAACCGTTAAAAAACAAAAATCATATTTATTACCATTCTTTTTTTTTTTTTCTCTATAAACGGAGTCTGGCTTAGATCGGTGCCAAGGTTTCAGGCGGAAAGGAAATAGGATTTTTATTTGAATACCCTCTGTTAACCAGTTTTTCGGAAATTCTTTTTCTGATAATTGAACACCATTATAGGTGCATTTAAGATGTCTTTCCTTCTTCCAATCTTTAAAATCTTCAGACCACTCAGGAAAGTCAAATAATAGTATACGACCAATATTTTTAGCTATTATAAATGAGGGTAGTAGAAGATATTTTCGAAGAATTGATTGTGTTACTAATATTAAACCTCTTAGTACTTGACCCAATAGAATGGTATCCCAAACTTCTGCTATTTCTATACGCGATTTCTCTTGCATTTTGTCCTTCTCTCTTTTGTCCACTTCTTTTTTTCCCTTTTCTTTTGTACCTTCCTCCGTATAATCCGAAATTTTGAATTCTGTGTTTTTACCTATCCTCTTTATAAAAAAAAATTGCATCCGTTTGGAGATATCAAATGCAAAAAGGAGAGAGTTTTCTATTCTGTCCAAGAAAAGGG